ACAAGCGGGTAGCGGGAATCGAACCCGCATCGTTAGCTTGGAAGGCTAGGGGTTATAGTCGACGTTGATTCATCTGTTTTACTTTAACGTCTCTAATTCAAAACCGAACGTGAAACTTTGGTTTCATTCGGCTCCTTTATGGAAGATGGATAAATTTCCAGGTGTCAGATATGAACGAAGTTAAAAAAATTCGACCTATAACATCTATGTCAGCTTTTCTGTATGAATGCATTCAAAATGACCCGCTTTCTAGACGATCCTTATAGAAAAGCGGGGGATTCTAACACTTTTTCTAGTTACTTCGTTCTCTATTTCTATTTAATAGAATCCTTAGGAAAATTTGTTTCCACCGAGCTATAAAAAATGCGTCGATGTCTCTAGTAAACCAAAGTCATTGTTTAATAGCTATTTTGCTTCCATTTTCCCTATACAACAAAATAAAATGGAAGATTTAGTTACGATTAGAAATAAGCTTTCTATCTTTATCCATGGATTCCTTACTCATACTCATTCGATTGGAGGTATTGATCCAATTAATAAAAATTTTGTTTCGTAATTTCATAATCGAATTCTTCAATTTGGAATTGATTCTTGGATACAAATCACGAAAATGTCTATTGTTCCTCGAATTTTTTATTGAGAGGTAGAGGGTTAAATCCTTTTTACGAGATAAAGTTTTTTATCGGAATGGAATATTCACCAAACCGAGGGACCCCTTAACTATAAAGGGATTATATAGAACGAATCACACTTTTACCACTAAACTATACCCGCTACAATCTTATTATTGTATATAAATTGACTTTTTGTCGAACAAGAAACTCGGGCATAATTGAAAGATAGGATCAAAAAAGAATCATCAAAATTATAGCCTTACCGAGAGGACTTAATGAGATTAGGAAACGAGGACTCATTTAAATAACTAAAAACCAAGTCTTTTTCTAGAGGTTTTTCATGGATATGGCTTGACAAAACCATTTAAGCCGTAACATAAAAATGCATTGTTCAAGAATTTATGCTTCTTTTTTTTTTTCTTATCTTAATTTGATTTTTTATTTATTTCCATTTACTTTTCAAATTCAAAATATAATAAAATAATATTATATTATTTTTTTGAAATAAAAAATAATATAATATTAACATAATATTAACAAAAACAGAAATATAATAAAAAATCAAAATAAAGCTAAGAAATGAAATGACATTTTGATTCTATATCAAAGGAATCAAAATAGTCTTTTTTATAATTGTTTCAATATCAATAATAATAAGCATTTGTGTTTTCAAATTAAATAAAGCATTTGAATTTGATTTGTTGTAACAAAAGAGGCCCGGCCCAGCTAGGGACTGACCAGGCCAAGCCGTGGAAAGAAAAGGTTTCTTTGGAAAAAATAAGAAAGGCTTGAAAAAAGCCTTATTTGGGCTTATGGAACATAGTAATTATTCTTTTTCAATTGGGGGAGAGATGGCTGAGTGGACTAAAGCGTCGGATTGCTAATCCGTTGTACGATTTTTTCGTACCGAGGGTTCGAATCCCTCTCTTTCCGTTTTCGTCGATAACTTTGTATTTCCTTTCGGAATTTTTCCCGAGTTCCTTTATTTTAAGTTCAGTTATATGTTAGTTATTTTCTATAGTTACTATAGTTAAGTTATATAGTTTAACTTATATATAGTTAAAAATGTGAATTGAATATAGTGAAAATCCTACTAAGAACATTTTCAAATCAAGATTAAGCAAGAAAAACAAAAAATCTTCTTTATTTTTTATTCTTCACGTCCAGGATTACGCCCCGGATCATTAGATAGGAATCCAAAGATGAATAGAGAGACAAAGAATATTACTACCGTGTAAACAAATAGTTTTAGAGTAAGCATTAAACAATCTCCAAGATTCTTTTTTTAGGAAAAAAGAGAATAGATTCTCTATTTGTATTTTATACCGCATACCCTACTATTTTCTATTTTGATTTTGATACCAAGAAATAAACTAAAGTGCTTTTGAGACTAGAAAAGAATTTTCAAAACAAAAAATTTTCTTTCATACACACAATTAGACATTCTGGAAGACTTCAAGAGGTCTTGAAATGGAAAAACGCAGTGAAATGTGTTGTTCCCAATTTATCACAGCTATACCAGAATTTCAATATTTGCTTTGAATCAAGGGTTCATACTGTAAGACTTATCTGATCTTATCAATTGTTATAATTTTTTTGTTTTCAAAGAAATCATGAATTTGTCTAGCACAGTATTAAAAATCTCATCGAAAACTTACAGCAGCTTGCCAAACAAAAGCTAAGAGAAAAAATAGAAGAGGGATTACTGGCATAACATCTACGATTGGATTTAAAAAAGCGTAGGCCTCGGGCAATTTGGCGACGAAAGAACTACTTGAAGAAAGGGCAGAATTAAGACAGATATAGATCAAACTAAATATATTAAGCATAACAAACGTTTTGTTCTTGAGGGTAATTTTATTTATTTTGATTGAGTTATTAATAAGGTGGGTTATTGATATAAAGGAAAATGAATCAAAATAAATAAAATATACCAAAAAACCTTCTTTGATTTGTTTGATTTGAACTCGCCCAATCAAAACCCCTTCAATTCTCAAATCAAAAGTGAATAGAATAAATCATACTTTCATACAATATCTTAATTGAATTAGATGTAATGATCAATAAATTCATCAGTTTAATTCTATATCTACATATAGAAAAATTCTATCAATAATCTAATTTTTTTTTTTATAAATATTTAATTTAGGCTGGAGTTGACGAATACCCAATATCGATATTAGTCTTTATTAGTGTCAAATAGAAATGGGGCGTGGCCAAGTGGTAAGGCAACGGGTTTTGGTCCCGCTATTCGGAGGTTCGAATCCTTCCGTCCCAGAGCATATTCGTCTGCACACTCAACACATTATGCTATTATCACATACTTAACCCATATTATATCATATATTTTATATGATATATATTTTATCCGAATAAAGGTTACTTTTTTGAACAACCTTCTGTTTAAGAGTAGATTCTTTTACGATTATAATATTGAAAAAATGGATATGGATTGGGGTTTATATTGAATTCTTGCTGAGACTTATTCCTAAACTATATTTCAGATAGAAAAAAAGTATAGATTACTAAGTACTGACCGAACCAATGATTATTCATGATTCCATAATGGAATTAATTATATACCGGTTCCAAACTAAAGGAATGTTATGGTAAAACTTCGTCTAAAACGATGTGGTAGAAAGCAACGTGCGACTTGAAGGACACGATCCGCTGTGGATTCTTAGATCCACCATTTTTGATTATTATCATAGTAATGAAAGTGCTCTTGGCTCGACATCGTTTGTTCGCTTACACTAAAACCTCTTGGGGGGTTGTGATGGAAACCGTATCATCTATGATGGAGCTCGAGAAAAACGTATTGATTCGTTTCTTGGAGGCAAGAATCTAAGGTTAGTATCAATTAATAAATTAGGACAACTTTGTAAGTATATTTTCGATAGAGAGATCGAACAGGGTCCAATTCAAGCAAGTTTCAAATTCAAAATTCAAATTTTTTGAATTGGTAAAACTCTTTCGATCAAATCAAAAGTGTCTTACACAGGAATTGATCATTCGTATGATTCTTTGATACAAAGAAATCCCCAAAAATGGTATGTTGCTGCCATTTTGAAACGATTCAAGATCACCAAAGTAATGTCTAAACCCAACGATTCAAGGCAAAGATAAAGGATCCTAGAACAAGGAAATACCGTTTCAATTGTCTCAACAACTAGAACTAGATTAAACTAAAATGAAGAATCAAAATAGATTCGAAAGGAGATAGACAAAGGGAGGATTAGAGACCGCTCAATAAATGAAATGCTTCGAAATTTTCCTTTGCGAGTTATACAACTTGAGTTATGAGAGTTCAAATTACAAATATGAATAATTTTTTTGTTGGGTAAAGAATAAGAAACAAGTATATAAATAATATATAAAGATATTCTGAACCTAATCGTTTCAAAAAAAGAAAGACAGTTCTTGGTCTAATTGATTTGATGAGTTTATGGATATATTTGACATTAGAATTCTCTACATAAACATAACTTGAATTTTCTTTTTCTTGAGCCGTACGAGGAGAAAACTTCTTATACGTTTCTCGGGGGGGGGGTTATCTACGTCTATCCCAATGGGCCGTTTATCGAATCGTTGCAATTGATGTTCGATCACGAAGAGAGGGAAGAGCTCTTCGGAAAGTGGGGTTTTATGATCCGATAAAGAATCAAACCTATTTAAATGTTCCTGTTATTCTATATTTCCTTGAAAAAGGCGCTCAGCCTACAGGAACTGTTCATGATATTTCAAAGAAGGCGGGGGTTTTTATGGAACTTCCTCTTAATCACCAACCAAAATTCAATTAATCAAATATATATAAAAGCAAATATATAAATAAGGTGTGGATGATTTGTATATAGTTTTGTATAATCTTTTCTCTACTATACTATACTATTTTTTCTCCTTTTCATTTAAAACTTCTATCCTATTTCATTTATTATTTCGAATATAGTATAGAATTAGATAATGTCGTCTTTTATAACGATAAAAATCTATTTTTTTTTTTTTGATTTTATTAATGGAATAGGAATAGATCGAAAAATATAGCAAGAGAATAGAATAAACAATTTTGTCTTCCATTTTTGATAGTCTTCCGTTTTTGATATTATTGTCATATCAATGAGTGTTTTTCATTAGAATTCTATGAACAAATAAAAAAGCAAAGGGTTAACCTTGCTTTTTTTATTTATATTTTTTCCTTATCGTATATTGATTGATATTAATTGAATAAAACTGGGTTTTGTTTTTTCTACTTCTTCTGTCATTTATTCGCTCGTCTACACCCTTTTCTCTCTATATCGATTATCTATGCAGTGCCAATCCAACATAAATCCTTTTTTTTTAATCTAATACTAAAATACTAATTAAAATACTACATAGTAAATATAAAAA